AAAAAAAAAAATTATGCTTCGCGACTCCATAATCCCGTTTTTATTCAATTTCGAATGGACCTCTGGGTACAAATCGCGAGAACGTATATTCTTCCTCAAATATGCTATTGAGAGAAAAAGGATTAAACCTTTTTTAAGAAATAAAGTTTTTTGGGACCGGAATATGAAAAAACCGAAGGACCCCTTAACTATTTAAGTTATTAATCGAACGAATCACACTTTTACCACTAAACTATACCCGCTTCATATTCATTATTATATATGAATGGACCTTTTGTCGAACAAAAGAATGAGAGACAATTAAGCTAGCATCAGACTCATGAAAATTCTAGCGTTGACACTTCGTCTCACTGGGGGTACTTGAAAAAATAGGCGAAGAATAGAAAGCAACTTATTTAATTTAAATAGCAAAATCATACATAACATAATATAATAAAGTGAAAAGTTATACTTTATCGTTTGCTGGAAGTCATTACTGACACTCCCGAATCGAAGGAATTATTGAAGCTGAACCATAAAAATGACGAATTCTGCATTTCTTTTTTCGTTTTCAACTTCCCTTTTAACTGCCGGATTTTTTGAATTTAAGTTCGGATTTATTGGATCTCAAATTTTTAAATAAAGCTTGTCCCTTGAACAAGTAAATAAGTTATGTTATATATGTTATAACATATGTGTGTTTCCTTTTTGATATTATTTAATATCAATATATGTATGTGTCCTTTTCCACTTAAGTAACTAAGTAAATTGAGAAAAAAAAAATACTAATAACAAAAATATTTTAAAACTTAAAATATTGAAAATGTGAAAAAATATTCATATTCTATAGTTCTTATAGTCTTAATAATACTAAGAAATGACGCTTCTATCATAGGAATGGAGATGGAAACTGTCTTTGCTGTTGCTTCAATAACAAGTATTTTTGATTTGATATCAAATCAAAAAAAATTAAATTGTTTGATCTATGAAATGATTCATCAGAACAAAAGAAGTAATGTAATGGCCCGGCCAGTACTTAACCAGGCCGGGGGGATGAACCTTTCTTACAAAATCCAAGAAGTGAAGTTGAAGTAAGGTATTCTTTCTATATCTATTCTATTGGGGATAAGGCATCCGTTTCAAATCATTATCTAAATTAAATTACTGATCAAATTCGTAGATAAACCTTATCCATTTTTAATTTGAATATATTTAATATTTTAATATATTAAATTTAAATATAAAATATTATATTAAAATATTATATAATAATAATATATATTATATATATATTATTTATATCGTTATTTTATCCTTATAATCTAATCTTATAATTCTTATAATAAAGTAATAAAGAAAGAAAACGGTTTTTTTTTTTTCAATCTTTTTTACTTCACGTGTCGCGTCGCATAAAAAAATTTTCAATTTTGAATTGGGAGAGATGGCTGAGTGGACTAAAGCGGCAGATTGCTAATCCGTTGTACGAGTTATTTGTACCGAGGGTTCGAATCCCTCTCTCTCCGCTCTCTCTGATCACTTCAGACTTTCAAATTTGAAAAAATTTCGATCCCTTGATTTTTTCATCATAGGTAAATGTATAGAATACATAAAAATAAAATAAAGAAAAACTCAAAATCTTTTTTTTTATTCCTCACGTCCAGGATTACGGCCCGGATCGTTAGATAAGAATCCGAAGATGAACAGAGAAACAAAAAATATCACTACTGTGTAAACGAAGAGTTTGAGAGTAAGCATTACACAATCTCCAAGATTTTTTTTTTTGAAAAAGGAAATAGATTGCCCATTTTTTATCACATACACTATTTTGACATAACGCCCCCAAAAATGAAGTCTTTTCTTGAAAAAAAAAAGAATTTTCACGAATTTATTTGGAATACAAGAAAAGAAAGATTCTGATTCCTTCATTACCAAAAATTTTTGGCCATATCCATTGTTGGGTATTGTGGGGTCCTTAGAAAGTCCTTGTTTACTGGAAGGTCAGAACGAGGAAATAAGTTGATCAAAATTTATCACCGCGGTCATTCAATTCAATATACAAGAATTTCCCTTTTTGAATCGAGGGTTCATAATGTAAAACTTATCTGATCTTATCAATTTTTAGAATTTTTTTGGATAAATCATAAATTTTGCAGAGTAGTAAAGATTTTATCGAAAACTTACAGCGGCTTGCCAAACAAAGGCTAAGAGAAAAAATAGTACAGGTATGACAGGCATAACATCCACGATGGGATTGAAAAAGGCATAAGCCTCGGGCAGTTTGGCGAAGAAAAAACTACTCGAATAAAGGGTAGAATTAAGACAGATACAGATTAAACTAAAGATATTAAGCATAACAAACATTTCATTCTTGTAGATTAGAAAATTTGATTTTGGTTGAGTTTTTTTTTATGAGGGAAAAAATGAAAAGGCAGGTCAAAAAATCCTTCCTTTTCTTCGAACTCCCCCAAATCCAAAATCTTTCCTTTCATTCTCAAATGAGAATACAAGGAATTATAGTTTCATACAATATCTTAATTGAATTTTATGTAATGATCAATAATTTTTTTATTCTATATTTACATGTGTTGAATCCTAGCAACAATGTATTTCATATGTATTTGGGTTGGGATTGACGAATGACCAATGCCAATATTAGTCTTTATTAGTGTCGAATATAAACCTAAATGGGGCGTGGCCAAGCGGTAAGGCTGCGGGTTTTGGTCCCGTCACTCGGAGGTTCGAATCCTTCCGTCCCAGATCGTCTTCATCAGAAACGAAAGATTCTTCTCTTTAACAACTTTTTGGATATAATGTGATCCAACCCTCTGTTCTGAATTCTAGGAATAATTCTACGAATTATATCTTTTCTTTCGTTTGGTTTCTCACAAACGCGATCGAGTGCTTAGTTACTTATGGAAGCTTTGTGTTCCATATCCGTGAAATGGGAATTCTAACATGATGCATTCTGAATCGAAATGGAAAAGGCCCTTTTTCTATTCCATTCCCAAGGGGACCTAAAGAAAAATAAATAGTGTATCCCAATTCCACACTTTATTTTATGTGGAGACTAAAGATTACGTAGTTTTTGGTATTAATTTCATTTCATGGTTCGTCTTAAAACTTCTAAGAAAAAAAAAATAAGAAAAACGAATTGATCTGGATCCCATTTTTTTGAATTTTATCTTATTCAAATGAATATCAATGTAATGTAACGATTGGATGGATGAAAATTTATATATTCTATGGAATTGGCGGAAAGATTTTGGAACCAGAAGTAAAACAAAATCTGTCTGTATACCATATAATATAATAATATAAAAATAATATAACAAGATAATAATAAAAAAAAAAAAAAAAACAAGTCCTATATTATATAATTATATATATTATATAATATATATATATTATTGTATTGTTCAGTAACAGCGGTCCTTTGGTTAAGTCAATAAGGGTCTGTGATTCTTTAAATATCCATGATTACCTCCGGTAAGAATTGTTCGTTGTATATGATGGATACGAAAAGATTAGATTCTTCTTATTCTTGATTCTGATTTTCTCTTTCAGATGAAAGAAAGAATTGAAAGAAAAAATAACGACTTTAATCTTACCTTACACGAGACCCTTTCTATTCCATACTCATGAAAACAAAAAAGGATTTTCATCTTCATTTTTATGAACCCTTGGTACTCGAAGAAGTGTGAAAAATCTATATTATAGAGAAACTTCTGGCCTTTTCGAGTCATTGAAATAGTTTATATTTGGTTAATAACTGATTTAGTTTCGGAATTTCCAATCCATCCGGGATTAGATTGGAAATCTATTTCTATTAAAGGCTGTTCTTTTGAAGTTTAGAATTTTTTTGTTCGAGAAAAATGGGATCTTTTTCATGATTCACCATCCCGAACAATCTGTTGAAGATGTAAATAAGACTTAAGTAAATTCGTTTATTCGTCTTTTTGAGAAATATGTTTCATTCATATGATAGAATATGGGGCGAAATAACTTAAATCCTTTCTAAGACTTTTCCGGATAACTATTTATCTATCCATAGATACATAAAAGGTATTTATATACCGTTGAGCCAATGACTATTCATGATTCCATCTTGAATCAATTCCATACCGGTTCGAAATTTAATTAGAGGAATGTTATGGTAAAACTTCGTTTGAAACGATGTGGTAGAAAGCAACGCGCGACTTGAAGGACATGATTCGTTGTGGATTCTTACATCCACCATTTTCTATAGGAATGAAGATGCTCTTGAATCGACATAGTTTGTTCTGTTCTTGCTAGGAACCTAATTTGTGTTGGGTTGGTAAATAGGAATAGTACACGATGGAGCTCGAGCAAAAAGTATTGATTCATTTATCGGGAGGAAGAATCTAGGGTTAGTAACAATAAATAAGTTAGACCAACTTTGTAAGTATATCTTCAATATAGAAATCGAAGGGTTAAAATCCGAACAAGTTTGAAATGAAAAATGAAATAAAAAAAAAGTCAAACAAATTTGTTGGAATTAGGAAAACTTTTTCGATTCAAATTAAAAGTGTATTATATTACAAGGGAATCAATCATTCGTATTATCTTTCTATAGAAAGAAATAACAAAAAACAAAAGGTATGTTGCTGCCATTTTGAAAAGGAATAAGGATCACCGAAGTAATGTCTAAACCCAATGATTTTACAAAGCAAAGAGAAAGGATTCCGGAACAAGGAAACACTATTTTCAATTGTCTCAATAATTTTACTAGAATGAGGAGTAAAAATAGATTCGAGACGAGACAAACAAAAAAGGTTAGAGACGACTCAAGAAATGTCTAAGGATTTACTTTAACCTTCGAACTTTTTCCGAATTACCCAACTTGAGTTATGAGTATGAATGATATTTCTTTTTTTTTTCTGTAAGTAAGAACAAAAAACGACTAAAATCATAGTCCATGATTTTATGGATCTATTTGCTATTATATACAGAAATATTCGAATTTAAATCGTTTTTTCTCGAGCCGTATGAGGAGAAAACCTCCTATACGTTTCTAGGGGGGGGGGTATTATTTATCTACATCTATCCCAATGAGCGATCTATCGAATCGTTGCAATTGATGTTCGATCCCGAAGAGAAGGAAGAGATCTTCGAAAAGTAGGTTTTTACGATCCGATACGGAATCAAACTTATTTAAATGTTCCCGCTATTCGTTATTTCCTTGAAAAAGGTGCTCAACCTACAGGAACTGTTCATGATATTTTAAGGAAGGCAGAATTATTTAAAGAAAGAGCTTTGTAAAGAGTAAAGAAATAAACAACAAAAAAAAGAAAGGTAACTAGTATCCATTTGGGGTAATTATTTACCCAAAATTTGCTTTTTTCTTGTTCTATTCATACTTTATTTATTTATTTTTATTGTTGTTGTGGAAATCCACCAACAAACAAAGGACGAACCTTGCTTATTGTACCTCTATTGATTGAATAAACCCTACATTTTTCTGTACCTTTTTTTTTTCATCTAAATTTCTTATTTATGTTGTGCCAATCCAACACAAATCCTTATTTGATTTACTTACTAATTAATGGAATTTGTTCTCTCAACATCCCACTCATATTGACAATGGTGTATCGAACAAATATAATTAATTAGTAGATAAATGGATCCATTTATTCCGACCCCTGTTGGTTTTTCCTTTACTTCAGTCAAATGATGGGTTTGCTGGATTTACTGTTATACAATACAAGATGTATTTTCTTAACGAAAATCAAAAATTTTTAGAAAACGGGTGGTCTGTATAAATTTTGATATTTCTATTGGAAATCCGTTGTTTTTTAATCCGATCCGCTCATTTTGTTATTTTGGTGTTTCTAATTGATCCTCCAATTTTTCCTTTATATTTCTTGTTAGTTCAATGGTTTGACGTAGTTGTACAGTGCAATGCAATTCAATTGATTTTTTTTATTTCGATCGTATCTACATATCATATTTGTCTGGGTTGCTAACTCAACGGTAGAGTATTCGGCTTTTAAGTGCGACTATGATCTTTTACACATTTGGATGAAGCAACGAATTCGTCCAGACTATTGGTAGAGTCTATAAGACCGCGACTGATCCTGAAAGGTAATGGATGGAAAAAACAGCATGTCGTAATAATAAGAAGAAAATGGAATTTCTTCTTATATTCTTATTATTTTTAGTAGAATTTTGAGTTGATTCCCACCAGATTATTCCCATTTTATTTTGGAGGAAGACAAAAGAAATTCACATTTACAGTTGGGTCTAGTGAATAAATGGATAGAGCCCCACGGCTCCAATTCTGGTAAAAAAAAGCAACGAGCTTCTATTCTTATCTTAATTTGAATAATTACCCGATCTAATTAGACGTTAAAAAAAAATTAGTGCCTGATGCGGGGAAGGGTTCTCCTGTGAGTGGTCCTTTGATTCTTTTTTTTTTGTTTTTTTAAAAATCCTAACTATTCTCTATTATGGATTGGAAACGAATGTGTAGAAGAAACAGTATACTGACAAAAAGAATTTGTTCCAAAGTCAAAAGAGCGATCGGGTTGCAAAAATAAAAGATTTTGGAACCTCTGGGGTTTATAACGAAGATAAACCCATTGGATAGAAGAGGGGAGGAAAAATATCTGTTGATTGGACTACCTGTTTCCGGGGTATATATTTTTTTCCATACATAATACATACTCTGTTCTGACCATATTGCACTATGTATAATTTGATAACCAAGAAATGCCTACTGTTTCTGGTTAAAGTAGAAATGTAAGTCAATGGAAGAATTACAAGGATATTTAGAAAAGGATAAATCTCGGCAACAACACTTCCTATATCCGCTACTCTTTCAGGAGTATATTTATGCACTTGCTCATGATCATGGTTTAAATGGTTCGATTTTTTACGAACCTGTCGAAGTTTTTGGTTATGACAATAAATCTAGTTTAGCACTTGTAAAACGCCTAATTACTCGAATCTATCAACAGAATTATTTGATTTCTTCGGTTAATGATTCTAACCAAAAGAGGCTCGTTGGGCATAACAATTTTTTTTATTCTCATTTTTATTCTCAAATGATATCAGAAAGTTTTGCAATTATTGTAGAAATTCCGTTCTCGCTGCTATTAGTATCTTTTTTCGGAGAAAAAAAAGAAATACCAAAATATCATAATTTACGATCAATTCATTCCATTTTTCCCTTTTTAGAGGACAAATTATCGCATTTAAATTATGTCTCAGATATACTAATACCTCATCCCATCCATATGGAAATCTTGGTTCAAATTCTTCAATGCTGGATTCAAGATGTTCCTTTTTTGCATTCATTGCGATTCTTTCTTCACGAATATCATAATTGGAATAGTCTTCTCATTACTCATAAAAAATCTATTTGTGTTTTTTCAAAAGAAAATAAAAGACTATTTAGGTTCCTATACAATTCTTATATATTTGAATGTGAATTTTTATTCGTTTTTTTTCGTAAACAATCTTCTTATTTACGATTAACATCTTCTGGAACTTTTCTTGAGC